ATATCTATAATAAATGAATTTTCTAACATTTGACTCCTTACCACTGAAGGATTTGGTCGTACAGTTGAAAAATAGCCCAGAAAATCTATAAAATGATTGGATAATTGGTTTATATGAATCCTATTCGGTTGAGACCAAAAAAAAAATGACATTCCCATAAATTTACAAGGTAATATTTCCATTTCTTCATCAGAAGAGGAGTTCCTTTTGAAGACAGAATTGATTTTCCTTGATATCTGAAATAATGGATGAAAATATCCTTGAACAACCAAAGGATGGTATGAAAATCATTACGAAAAACCACTAAAAAATGTTCTATTTTTCCAAAAAAATGTGTTCGATCAAGAAAAGTTCTAGAGGATGTTGATCGTAAATGAGAAGATTGTTTACGTAGAAAAACGAATATGGATTCCGACTCATATACATGAAAATTATATAGGAACAGAAAAAATCTTTGATTCTCTTTTGAAAAAAAGAAATTCATTTGATTTTTTTGAGTAATAAGAATATTCCAATGATGATACTCGTAGAGAAAGAGTCTCAATAAGTGCAAAAAGGGGACATCTTGTATCCAACAACGAAGGATTTGAACCAATAGTTCCAGATGGATAGGATGGGGTATTAGGATATCTAATACATGATTTAAATGTGATAATTTATCCTCTAAAAAAGGAAATATGGAATGAATTGATCGTAAATTAATAGATTTGACTATTTCTTTTTTACCTTCTAGGGAAGATACTAATCGCAGTGAGAATGGAATTTCCACAATGACTGCAAACCCCTCTGATATCATTTGAGAATCAAAAATTTTATTATACCCAACTAATTGATTTTGATTCGAATCATTAGCCAAAAAAATCAAATGCTTCTGTTGATACATTTGAGTAATTAAACGTTTAACAATTAGTAAACTATATTTATTGGCATAACCTAAATTTTCCATAGGCTCATAAGGAATCGATTTATTTAACCCATGATCATGAGCAAGTGCATAAATGTATTCCTGAAAGAGAAGTGGATATAGGAAGTCTCGTTCTCGAGATCTATCTATCTTTAAATATCCTTGTAATTCCTCCATTTAAAATTAGATTTGAACCAAAGATGGGGATTTCTTGGGCCATCAAATGATACGAAACATAGTACGATACAGCCAAAACAAGGTATCCGGGCATATAGTAAAAAAAAAATAGATACCTTGGAGATGATTAATCAACGGATTCTCTCTTTTTCCATCCAATTGGGTTTTGTTCGTTATAAAATACCGAGATAGTTAGAAATCCTTTATTTTTGCAACCCGATCGCTCTTTTGACTTTAGAATAAATTTTGTTTCTCAATATACTGTTTCTTCTACACATTCGTCTCCACTCAAGGATATAGTTAATAGTTAGGATTCATAAAAAAAGTGGAGAATCCACTTTTAAGGTTATGAAATAACCTTTTCCCGCACCAGGGACTAATATATTTCTAACGTATAATTAGATCGGGTAATTATTCGAATTAAGAACAGAAGCTCGTTGCTTTTTTTTGTTTCCCTATAATTTGAGCTTTTCGGCTCTATCCATTTATTCACTCGATCCAAGCATGAATTGGTTTTTTTGTACCGCTCTAAGAATTAAAACTCTAAGAATACAAACAAGATTTTGTACCGATCCCGTAAGGATTAAGTACTCTTATCTTAGAGTTATTCGTTTATACGACATGCTGTTTTTTCCATTCATTCCCTCTCAGGATCAGTCGTGGTCTTACAAACTCTACCAATGGTATGGACGAATCCGTTGCTTCATCCAAATGTGTAAAAAATTCTAGCCGCACTTAAAAGCCGAGTACTCTACCGTTGAGTTAGCAACCCAAAAATTTCATTATGACGTGTAGATACGATCGGAAAAAAAAGGAAAAATCTATTTTTCCTTTTTTTTTATTCAGAAGAGACTTCTTGTGTTGTGTCAATCGAATCCACGGAACCCATCACTTACATGAAGTTAAGTAAAAAAGAAAAACTTATAGGTCGTGGATAATGTAGATCTATTTATCCATGATCAATTATATTTGATCAATACACTATTGTCAATATGAGCGTCGAGAAAAGAAATTCAAAGAATCCCGTAATAAGGACTTTTGTTGGATTGGCACTTCATAGATAACCTACATAGAGAATATAAAGAGAATAAAAAAAAGTGTAAATGTAGAAAAGAAATAAGGAAGAATAAAATCTCGAGTTTATTCAATATTCATAAAGGTACATTTATAATTATATTATCCCATATGATCTCATATTACTTTACTATATTTATATATTATTATATATATATATATATAATATATTAGATTAGAATATTAGATATATAAAATCAATATGAATAGAATAGAACAAAAAAATGGGGAAAGGAGGAGGGGAATAGTGAAGAAAAAATGACACAAAGCTAGCCTAGGGGCACCCCTTCTTTCTTTTTAATTTTTTTGTAATTAACGCGAAGTTCCTTAAGTATCTCTGGCTTCTTTGAAATATAATGAACGGTTCCCGTAGGTTGAGCTCCTTTTTCAAGTAAATATAGAATAGCGAGAACGTTTGAATAAGTTTGATTCTTTATTGGATCGTAAAAACCCACTTTCCGAAGATCTCTTCCTTCTCTTCGGGATCGAACATCAATTGCAACGATTCGATAGATAGCTCATTGGGATAGATATAGATGAACAATTCCTCCCTTAGAAACGTATAGGAGGCTTTTTCCTCGTACGGCTTGAGAAAGAATGATTCAAATTTAATAATTATACTCTACTTATAGTTATAGTATATATATAGTCATAGTATATATAGTAGCAAATAGATCCATAAAATCATCAAACCAATTCAATTAAACTATGACAATGATTTTAGTCGTTTTTTATTCTTCCTTCCCGAAAAAACCGAAAAGAAAAAATAATTCGTATTTATAACTCAAGTTGGACAATTCTCAAAGAGTTCAAAGGAAAAAAACCCGATGGCATTTCATTTATTGAGCTGTCTCTAACCAATTTTTTTGTCTCGTTTAGAATCAATTTTTTTAATTACTTATTCTGCTTCTGCTCAAATTGTGGAGACAATTGAAAATGGCGTTTTCTTCTTCCGGGATCGTTTATCTTTGTTTTGAATCATTGGGTTTAGACATTACTTGATCCTTAATCGTTTCAAAAAGGCCTTTTGTGATTTATTGACTATCTAAGAATCATACGAACGATTGATTCCCGCGCGATACACTTTTGATCGAAATAGTTTTTCCAATTTCAACAAAAGTTTCAAATCCAAAAGGGGATTTTGTTAGAATTGAATCTTTTCAATTTCTATATCGAAGATATGCTTACGAAGTTGTTCCGACTTATTGATTAAGGAAACACAAATCATCATAAACATAATATATTGAATTTATTTTCCAATTGAATCATCAATGATTTCACCCAGCTACATAAAAAAAAAAACAAAGAATAAAATGATAACAAAGTAATGGATGTAATAAAGTAAAGTCAATAGAATGTATAAAAAACCCTCTGATACAATCATTACATGGATTTACAATTCTAAACTAGAACCCAATGCGAAATCAAAAAAATTAGGTAAAAAAAATACATCTGTTACATATTGAACTTTCTTTTTTGTTAATTTGTTAATAAGATCCGGAGGACAGACATCCATATTCAAATTTATACCACCCATTGCGGATTAACTCCCATCTACTGACAAATTTTATGGGTCTCATGAGTCCTAAATAAAAAAGGAAGGTCCTCTTACGGTATGCTGGACAATCTTGTATAAGTGAAAAGACAAACAGATACATATTTTTTTTTTTACCCAAAACAAGTTTGTTTTGGGAGTCTTAATCCCAGTGATGCAATTAAATTAGTACCAAAGCCCCCTACCTACTGTTTAGAATTCAGCATCAAGATAGAATTAGTACCCTATTTTCTTTAGAGATAAGAATATAAAAGAAATAAGGAATATGGGGCTTTCACATTTCGATTCAGAATGCAGGATTGATAATTCAAATAAAATAAATAGATATAGGACGTAAAGTTTTTCTAAGTAACTAACTTCAATATGAAGTTGAGCAAGACATGCCACTGAACATCCTATTTTATTTTTTTTTATTTATTAGAAATTTTACATTGATCCATATTCCTATCCTATCCAGGATCACAAATAGATTCTGTATGTCATCGGTACTCGGATTTGGTTTGTGAGAAAGAAAGTCAAAGATATGATTCTTTTCTGAGTCATTTTAATTATAATATAAATCATAAACAAGGAACTAGAACTATTAAATAAACATTACACTCTTAAACTAAAGAGAAGATTTTTAAAAGAACAAAAAAATCTTTATGAATTGGACGGCTCTGGGACGGAAGGATTCGAACCTCCGAGTCGCGGGACCAAAACCCGTTGCCTTACCACTTGGCCACGCCCCATTGAAATTTCTATTCAACACTAATAAACACTAATATAGGTATTGGTTGTTCGTCAATTCCCGCCCAAATATCTATGGAATCCATTAGATTGTTACTAAGATTTGACACGTGTAGTTGTAAAATAAAACTGAATTTATTGATCATTACATAGAATTCAATTAAGATATTGTATGAAAATATGATTCCTTCTATTTTCGTTTGAGAATAGAAGGATTTTTGATTGGGTTAGTCAAAGAAAAAGAAAGATTTTTTGGTCTATTTGAACTTTCTTCATTTTTACCTTATATCGATAACTCAATCAAAATACAATTATCTCCAAGAATAAAACATTTGTTATGCTTAATATCTTTAGTTTGATCTGTATCTATCTTAATTCTATACTTCATTCGAGTCATTTTTTCTTTGCCAAATTGCCCGAGGCTTATGCTTTTTTCAATCCAATCGTAGATGTTATGCCAGTCATACCTTTGTTCTTTTTTCTCTTAGCCTTTGTTTGGCAAGCTGCTGTCAGTTTTCGATAAAATCTTTAATACTGTCCTACAAACAAAACATTCATGATTTTTTCAATAAAAAAAAGATTCTAACAATCAATTGATAAGATCAGATAAGTCTTACATTGTGAACCCTCAATTCAAACATGGAAATTCTTGGATAAGCGCGATGAATCGAGATCACCTCACTTCCTCATTCTAACCTTCTACTTCCAGTGAACAAGGGCCCTATACTATATAGGTATAGGGTCCCCACAATAAAAAACTAATTGAATTGTGTTGTGCGCATAAAAGATAATTTTCATACCGAAAGAGTCTTCTTGTCTTAGTCTTATTACAAATGAATTTATGAAACTTCCTTTCTTTTAGAGAAACCACTTTATTTCTTGGTTTGGTGTCAAAATGGAATATGTGGTATAAAAATGGATAATCTATTCCCTTTTTACCAAAAATGATCTTATCTTGGAGATTTTGTAATGCTTACTCTCAAACTCTTCGTTTACACAGTGGTGATATTCTTTGTTTCTCTCTTCATCTTCGGATTCCTATCTAATGATCCGGGACGTAATCCTGGACGTGAGGAATAAAAAAATAAGGGATTTTTTCTTGCTTGATTTCTGAATTTTATTATGATTTTATCTATTCTAGATATCTAACTATGCTATGATAAAAAAGTGCTCGAGATTTTATTTCGAATTTGAAATAAAATCTCAAGTCATCAGAATAAAGATAAACGGAAAGAGAGGGATTCGAACCCTCGGTACGAATAACTCGTACAACGGATTAGCAATCCGACGCTTTAGTCCACTCAGCCATCTCTCCCAATTAAACAAAGGATAATTACTATGTTACACATGAAGTAAAGAAATACACATGAAGTAAAGAAAAAATCTTTCTTTTTCTTTCTTTATTCTAGACTATAGAATCAATTATAGATACCACTACAAAAGATACAAATTTTTTAAGTTTTTCAGCAATTAAATTACATTTAGATAACGGGAATACCCGCAAAAAATAAAGTAAATTAAATAAAGAATACCCCTTTTTTCGATTTCGTATGAAAGCTTCTTTTATTCCCCGGCCTGGATAGGTACTGACCAGGCCGTTTATTGTTTTGTTCCAATGAATCATACATGAAATTATTCATCTGATTTGAAAACAAAAATACATTGCATCAACAACAATATAGGTGTTTTTTTTATTCCTATGATATAGGCGATATAGGATATAAATGCCATTTCTTATTATTCATGTTATTTTCCAACTTTTCTTTTCTCGATTTAGAATCTAAAAAAGAATAAAATAGAGCTGTGGATTCTTACACAATTTCTTTTTATGTTCTGACTTCAATGGTTCTTTCGGACCACACCTGTCACTAAATAACTCACCCAAGATAGAACTTGTTATTTCAATAGGCTTTCCTTTGCCTATCTCATCAAGTTAGTTCTCCCCGAAAAAAACGTCAACATTCTAATTTCATTATTTTGTTCCGTTCCGATCCTATCTTGATTACGTACGATGATCTTGTTCGACAAATGATCCATTCATATACAATAATCACATTGTAGCGGGTATAGTTTAGTGGTAAAAGTGTGATTCGTTCTATTAACAACTGAAATAGTTAAGGGGTCTTTCGGTTTTATTCATATTCCGTTCCGATTAAAAACTTTATTTCTTAGAAAGGATTTCATCCTTTACCTCTCAATAAACGATTTGAGGAAGAATATACATTCTCGTGATTTGTATCCAAAGGTCAATTATAAATATTATAAATTCCCAAAATTGGATTATGGAATCGCGAAGCATAATTTTTTTTTGAATTGGATAAAGACTTCCAATTGAATGAGTATGAGTAAAGAATCCATGGAGGGAGATACACAAAGTATTTTTCTAATCGTAACTAGATCTTCAATTTTTTTTTAGAGGGGAGATTGGAGCAAAATAGCTATAAAAATTAAACGATGACTTTGGTTTACTAAAGCCATCTATATATTGTTTCAGCTCGGTGGAAACACAATTATTTTCCTCAGGATTCGCGCAAGTAGAAATAAAGAACGAAGTAACTAGAAGGATTTGTTATAATTCCACTCTTCTAGAGGGATCATCTAAAAAGCGAGTTGTTTTGGATGCATTCAGGCAGAAAAGCTGACATAGATGTTATGGTTCTAATTTTTTTATTTGTATTACGTTTACGACTTAGATCTGGGACTCGATCTTCCATAAAGGAGCCGAATGAAACCAAAGTTTCATGTTCGGTTTTGAATTAGAGACGTTCAAATTTTAAATGATGAATTGACGTCGACTATAACCCCTAGCCTTCCAAGCTAACGATGCGGGTTCGATTCCCGCTACCCGCTATAGCTATATATTTATTATGATAATAACGCATATATCATTAATGTGAATAAATGTAAATACACCTCTTTTTTATTCCCGAAATTCTTTCACATACAATCCAAAATTTTTTTTACGAGCAGGATATCAAGATAGGAAAGGCAAAAAATTAGAAATAAAAAAGTCGGAATGAAAAGCGTCCATTGTCTAATGGATAGGACAGAGGTCTTCTAA